AGCTAAATATAATATATAAATCTAGATTAACTTTCTTTTCTAATAAGAATTATGAATGATTTTAGAAATTTATAAAGAAGGGGATATAATAAAATTCTTGATTAGATCTTCTCATAGGAACTATTTATTTAATTTGATTGCTGGATCCACAAAAAAAAATAGAATGGTCTTATTCAAAACGCCTCGTTATTTTTAACCAATTATGTGCTTCAATATAATTCCCTGGAGTAAGCGCTATAGCTTGTTTCCAATACTCAGCAGCTTGATCGAACCAAGCCTCCGCAATTTCCGAATCGCCTTGTAGAATGGCCTGTTCTCCCCGGTCGGAATAGGTTAGTAAATTCCCTCCCTTAGAACCGTACTTGAGAGTTTCCTACCTCATACGGCTCAGCAATCAATTCTTTTTGCGTCCCATCTTCTCTTAATCTATCCTATGCTAACTGAATGAAATTTATCATCAATCTATTCTATTTTCTCTTGGGTTAACCAGAAGATGTTTATTGCATAAGTTTCCAAATCTAATTTGGTTCAATGATTAGTTTTCTCTTTTCTCCCACCTTCAGAAGAATGAAGCATAGATATCCCCGGATATCGTTCTAATTTTCTGAAAGGTAACTATCTCGATTTCGTATTTCATATATGTTATATGAGATTTCTATTTATATAGAATCTTTGAAAAAGACTTTCCTCCATTAAGAAAAAAGAACTTACTATCTTTGGGATCTGATGCTACACCGCTGCTCAATACTTTAGTAGATCAACTCTATTACATAAGTTGATATCTCACCCATATCATGACATAAGTAAGCAGTTCTTAACTTTATTTACCAAATAATAGCTTACTAATGGATCTTTACGGTGCTTTCTCTATCAATTCGACTCTTTATCCATAGAGTATAGTATATAGGCCATACCTATTTCTTCCGATTTTTTTGGTTCTCGCGAAGTCTTTTTCCTTGCTACAGCTGATAAAAATCGTTACTTTGGACGATTCATATGTAGAAAGCCTATCTTTTTTCTAGTATTTACTAGACAATTAAATATTTTTTTTATTTCTATAGTGAAGATAGTCGCACGTAATGACAGATCACGGCCATATTATTAAAAGCTTGTGGTAAAAATGGATTTCGTTCTAGTGCCCGGAAATAATATTCCAAAGCTTTTGTATGCTCTCCGTTGCTTGTGTGTATAAGACCTATGTTATAGAGTATATAACTTCGATCATAGGGATCAATTTCTGATCGCGTAGCTTCATAATAATTCTGTAAAGCTTCTGCATAATTTCCTTCGGATTGAGCCAACATCCGTTACGGTCGTTCATTCTAGTAAAAGAATCTCCGTTCCAGAACCGTACGTGAGATTTTCATCTCATACGGCTCCTCCCTTATGTGCATAGTACTAAGAGGAATAATTCATGTAATCAAAATTTCACTATTCTCATTATGAACTGACAGGAGCTGGTATTTTTACAAGAAATTTCTAGCCAGCCTTCTCACAAGAGGTTTTTTCTTAACACCAATCATATTAGTGCTAGAGAAAAATGGTAACTCCAAAGATTTCTTTGTACTCAACGCTTACGATTTCCAGGAATTAGTCACTTCAACGGTCTTTGATGGTTATACGGGTACCAAAAGTACGAATAAGATGGATCTTTGTTTTCCTAACCATTCTTTTTAGTCCCGATACCGATAAGGAAAAGGTTTATTTATAACAAAGTTTTTATGTTGTTGATTCCTAGGTGTAGTGCTTTTTCCCCGATGCCACCTATTGGTACTAAATGAAGTAGTATTGACCTCCAATACAGAACCTATAGATATAACCTTTCGCTCAATACTAAAATCGATAATTGAAGCATCTAAGGCTGCATCAATCGAGGATACACGACAGAAGGAATTGATCTATCTCTAAACTTCACCTTCACCAAGCGTAGGTTTCTTTTACTAATTTGTTTTTTTTATATTCCTAAATTAAATACGTTCTTTTTATCGTAAAACTGAGGGGTAAAAAAAAAACAAGAAAAAATCAAATCGCACCATCTCTGTAATAGGTAAATGCCTTTTTTTCTCCTGAAGTTGTCGGAATTATTCGTAATAAAATATTGGCTACAATTGAAGAGGTCTTATCAATAAAATTTCCATTTATTCGAGATCTAGGCATAATTAGCAATTCATTATATAATTCTTATCATCCCCCTTCGGGGAAAATGATCCCACAAAAAAAGGAATTGTACAGTACAAAATAACATAAAAACAGACTAATTGGAAAAGATATTTTTTATTCTAGAACCATCGGGCGGTTATACATGTACTACAATTAAGATGAAGGACTCGCTATTCATTCGGAAAGAATAACATTCTGTAGGAGAGATGGCCGAGTGGTTCAAGGCGTAGCATTGGAACTGCTATGTATACTTTTGTTTACCGAGGGTTCGAATCCCTCTCTCTCCGTTTATTTTCATTCATCAACGTTACCGACTACAATGTATCATACAATGTATCAAATAAAATAAGAATCTATATCATTATTCTAACGGTAAGACCCTTATTTACTTAAATTACTTATTTAATAGAGATTCGCTATTCCTAATTAATCCCTGTGATAGGTAAAATACAAATAGAAATATCGTATTGATATTGAAAATAAAAAAAAAGAATTCTATTGCCGATCCTTTTTTGATACGTGAATGAGACAGGGCACAAGGTACTTTATTTACTTCAGCGAAAGGAATCAAAATTGGTATGAATCTTGCTTTTTTATTTTCGTTAGAATCAAGTCTGACGGGAATAATATTCTACGACCAACAACTCATTTATTTTCAGACCGATCCATTTACTATCTATTATTTGATTTACAAATCCTTTATATTGTAAAGAGTCAATAGTCAAATGGTTTGGCAATTCCCCGTGGGGGGATGAAACAAGCTGATTTTGAATCAGAGCTTTCGATCTTTCTTTATCCTTCGTAGTAATAATATCTCGGGGTTTGCAACGATAACTCGGTATATCCACTATACGACCATTAACTAAAATGTGTCTATGGTTAACTAATTGTCTGGCTCCAGGAATGGTCGAAGCCATACCTAATCGAAAAAGGATGTTATCCAAACGCATCTCAAGTAGTTGTAGTAAAACCTGGCCTGTTGACCCTTTGGCTTTTCCAGCAATATGCACATATTTAAGTAATTGTCGCTCTGTCAGACCATAATGAAAACGCAATTTCTGTTTCTCTTCTAAACGAATACGATATTGTGATCTTTTTCCAGAGCGCAATTGGGTTTGAAGATCACTTCTGGATCTGGGTCTTTTACTAGTTAGTCCCGGTAAAGCCCCCAGCCGGCGTATTTTTTTGAAACGAGGTCCTCGGTAACGAGACATATAAATATAAAGGCTCCTTTTTGATTCACTTTTATTTGACAAAAAAATATAAATTAAGACTGAACTAAAGGATCAGCAAAGCAAAACTCAATTTACTAAAGTCCTACAAAACAGAATAAAAGAAATTTTATCAATATTCGGATTTTTTGTATATATAGGAAATTCAAGCAAAGGTTACGTTTTCCAATTTCTTCTGTAGAGATCTAATTGTTCTAGTCAACTTTTTTATTCATAGCTATAGCTGCAAGTTACCATGACATAATAGATTGGTGACCCGACATTTAGAGAAAGCGAGAGTAGAGATTTTCAATCATGGAAATAAAAAAATCGATAAAGAAAAAGAGCCGGCTATCGGAATCGAACCGATGACCATCGCATTACAAATGCGATGCTCTAACCTCTGAGCTAAGCGGGCGGATAGGATATAAGAGCAATAATGTATAGGAATACAGGAAACTATCGGATCTTAGCTATTACCTAGTGATTCGTCTTATTTTTTTATTTCATTTATGGATTATTTAAATTTCTTCTATTTCTTAGTTATTAGTTATATATTTTCTATTCTATTTTTCTATTTAGAAAATAGAAAAGAAAACTATTTAGATCTAGATATATTATAAGATAATCTAGATACTAGATAGATTATATATCTACATATATATAATAATATAGATATATATATTAATAATATAATATATAAATAATATATAATAATATAATATATAATTAATATATAATATAAAAATAGAAAAGAAATTCAATTCCATATTATATGAAAAGAAAAAGAATGAATATCGACCGTTACACTATTAAAAACTGCACTGTAAAAAGGAAGGAGTAGGAAAGACATATATATATGTGGGATATATCTATCCATATTGAATTGCGGATACATCAATGATAAAATTGTTTTGTATTGAAACAATAGAGTTCATCCAATAGAGATGAAATGATAGAGATAGAATCTAGAATATAGGGTGGGCAAAAAAAGAAAATAGCAGCATACACTTTTTCAATATTGGAATCATTACCTAATGAATTCAATAGTGCCAAGATAAATGAAAGAGGTGGATGGAATTACAACTGAATCCTTGTCTCAAAGTAAAGGGGGATATGGCGAAATTGGTAGACGCTACGGACTTGATTTGATTGAGCCTTGGTATGGAAACCTGCTAAGTGGTAACTTCCAAATTCAGAGAAACCCTGGAAATAAAAAAGGGCAATCCTGAGCCAAATCTTTTTTTTTGAGAGAAAAAACGATGGAAAATGAGAATAAAAAGGGATAGGTGCAGAGACTCGATGGAAGCTGTTCTAACGAATTAAATTGACTATGTTACGTTAGTAGCTAAAATACTTCTATCAAAATGACATAAAGGATAACCTTAATATGCCTAATACGTACGTATACAAACTTACATAGCAAACGATTAATCACAACCCAAATCTTAGATTGAATCCTCTATATATGAAAATAGAAATATTCTCTTTCTATTATCTTCTATTTCTATTATATATATATATATTTATATTCTATTAGATTATATTATTATATTTAAATTATATTGAATATATTCCTAATTAGATAGATATATATGAAGAATCTATATATTTATTGATTCTATTATTCTAATTATTCTAGAATCTAATAATAGAATATTATTTTCTATATTCTTTATTTCTTATTTATATTACTATTAATATGAGTAATAGTATGAGATAGTAATAGTATGAGATAAGGATCTATAGAAACCCTCTATTAATTAGAATGATAGAGATCCAAAAATCTATGAAAAATTGAAGTTGAAAAAAGAATCGAATTCGAATATTCAGTGATCAAATGATTCAGAGTTTGATAGATCTTTTGAAGATTAATCGGACGAGAATAAAGAGAGAGTCCCATTTTACATGTCAATACCGACAACAATGAAATTTATAGTAATAGGAAAATCCGTCGAATTTTTAAATCGTGAGGGTTCAAGTCCCTCTATCCCCAATAAAAGCCCATTTTACTTCCTCGCTCTTTATTTATCCTCATCCTATTTTTTTTCATCAGTGGCTCAGTTTAAACAAATTGAATCATTCCTAATTTTTTTTCTTACATTTACAAAAAAAGTCTTCTTTTTGAAGATCTAAGAAATTCAGGGGCTAGGTCCAATTTGTTAAGATTTTCTTTTTTAGTTCTTTTCATTGACATAGATATTAAGTACTCTGATAGGATGATGCACGGGAAATGGTCGGGATAGCTCAGTTGGTAGAGCAGAGGACTGAAAATCCTCGTGTCACCAGTTCAAATCTGGTTCCTGACACGTGAATAATGTATCGGATAGATATTTCTACCTCATACAAATGAAATTAATTCATTGAGACGGATCGGGATAGATATTCTTTACTTTCTTTTTCATTTTTATTTTTTCCTCTCTGTTCATACTTTTCTTATTCCAAAAGTATGTTAAAATTTCGTAATATATTTCAAATCTAATAGCTAAAAAAAATTAGCTAAAAGGATTCAATAAAAGAGTGGAAGGATAGGAATAGAAAGGATGTATTTCAGACACAGTACAAAGAAACTCCTATTCTTCGCATTTTACATTTCTTCATTTCGTCTCTTCTGTCTTTTCTTTCAAATTTCATATTTTTTTGTCACTCTTGTTCAAGTTACTTTATGGGGTCCCCACTAAGTGATGTGCGCAGTACAAAGTTCATGGTGCAGAATTATTTTGACTAATACTATTGTTTCTGCTCATACAAAATGTATATTAGATGATATCTTCCCAATTGGGGAAGAGCAATGAGAGCCTCTTTTTATTTTTTGATTTTAGCCCCTCCCTCCACAATACGAATGAAAGTCCAGTTACTCTGTTTCATCTAGAAGGGGAATGCCAAGATGCTCATTGAATGATAAAAAACCACTTTTTTACTTATACGACACGACTCCAGATTTCATTTCAATTTAAATCAATGAGCATCTTGAATTTCATAGAAATTGGGCGTAATATAGTCTTTACGTAAGGGCCAGCCTATCCAACTTTCAGGTATCAAGATACGTTTAAGGCGAGGATGATTCTCATAAGAAATTCTCAACATATCATAAGATTCCCGTTCCTGAAAATCAGCACTTCTCCAAATCCAGAAAACTGACGGGGTTTGAGGATTACTCCTGGGAGCAAATACTTTTATGCATACCTATTCTGGTTTATCTATACCATACCGTATTTTCGTAAGGTTATACACACTAGCTAAAAATCCGCCTGGTGCTACATCATAGGCACACTGGGAGCGTAAATAATTGTAACCATATACATATGAAATGACAGCAATGGAATCCCAATCCTCGGTTTTTATTTGTATTGTTAATGATTGATCCGCTGTTTCTTATTCTGCACAAAGGAACCCTGCCTAATTCACTAATTCGTAGGATTTTGGATTTGAAAAAGATTTCAAATCCAAAAGGTATCTCTGAAGTAGATGGTGATTTATAGAGTAATCCTTGATCGTAATTTCCAGTATGAGTACTGCGTCGAAGGTAAAACTTGTGATTAGTAGTAAAACATCGATTCTCCTGTTGATACACAGTTCTATCTTCAAATATTTTTCGGGATATCTTCTTACGAAGTTTCGTTATAGCATCTATAATTGCCTCTGGATTAGGCGGACAGCCTGGCAAATAGACATCCACAGGAATTAACTTATCGACTCCACGAACAGTACTATAAGAATCAGTACTGAACATCCCTCCTGTAATAGTAAAGGCTCCCATAGCAATGACGTATTTTGGTTCAGGCATTTGCTCATATAATCTTACTAAAGAGGGAGGAGCCATTTTCATTGTTACTGTTCCGGCTGTTAAAATGAGGTCTGCTTGCCTTGGGCTCGATCTTGGCACCAACCCATAATGATCAAAGTCGAATCGCGAGCCTATTAATGAAGCAAATTCAATGAAACAACAACTGGTACCATAGAGAAGTGGCCATAAACTGGAAAGTCTTTACTAATTCGAGAGATCATTCGATGTAGTTGAAATAATTGAATTGGGGGTTTTTTGGTTAAGTAATGGAAACTCAACCAAATTCATAACTGTTTCAATATAATCCTTTCCTTCCCTTTTCTTTTGATTGTCTAAATATTAAGCTAAGACCATTCCAACGCTCCTTTTCGCCATGCATAAACTGAACCCACAATTGGGATAAGCACGAAAATGAAAGCTTCTATCTATAAATACGGATACACCCAATACATCAAAGCTCATTGCCCATGGATAAAGAAAGACCGTTTCAACATCAAAAACAACAAAAACTAGAGCAAACATGTAATAGCGAATTCGGAACCAAGCATCCCCCATGGGTTCTATACCTGATTCATAACTATAAAGCTTTTATGGACCTTCCCTAATCGGGGCTAAAATTCCACAAATGACAAATGACAAGATAGGAATAACGCTTGATATTCTTAGGAATGCCCAGAAAATATCATATGTAATTCATTCATGAAAGTGGATGAAGAGAGATGAGTATTTGATCCGAGATTTTACAAATACCAATTGGGTCCGTTGGAATGAATTATTGTGTTTATTTTATTGTTCCTATTACTACTCAAAATTATCTACAAAACAAAAATGGAATGTATTAGGGCTATACGGACTCGAACCGTAGACCTTCTCGGTAAAACAGAAAAAACTTATTATTATCGAAATGATTCGAACTGTTTCAAAGACCCAACATGCATTTTGTTGCATTGGGCTCTTTCATCAACTGATGTAAAGATCAGTTAGTCCACCATATTTTTTCTTTATAGGAAGATAAGAAGATAATGAGATGGCTCCATGTGCTCTGATTCATTATTTATATCCTGATCTAGGAGCAATACCAAAGTTTTTCAAAGAAGGGGGTGACCTTTATTTAGGTCTGCCTTCGGCCTAGATCAACCTAAGTGAAATGCAGTCTCTATCGCTCCGCTGCAAGAGTAAAATATGAGACTTAATACACCTAAAAGCTCATAGGACGAAAAGAGGTTCTTTTGAGATCCTTCTACTCATTATGCCTGGCATTGAATGGACTGAGCATTTACCTTAAAATGGCAAGTTCTATTTGATTTGTCACCGGAATTCGCACCTGAACCGGATCAAACCAAATTTGTCAGGCTATTTTTCTCTTGTTCTCTCGAATCTACGGAGTAAGACATCGACTTCTCAAAAAGATCAATTATGGTCATTGCATAATTGGCTCCCTTGAAAAACATTGGCGCACGTGTAAACGAGGTGCTCTACCTAACTGAGCTATAGCCCTTGTCATAACCATTTTAACATAGAGACAATTTATTGTCAAGAAGGGTATCCCATAATCCTACATGATAACTCTCTGATCCGTTTATGTTTACTGGTAAAATATTGATATTGCTTAGAATACATATATTACCTATAATCCATCGAAGTGATGGAGATCCTTTTTGTGGTGATAAATGACCTACTTAACCCAGTGGTTAGAGTATTGCTTTCATACGGCGGGAGTCATTGGTTCAAATCCAATAGTAGGTAGAACTTATTAGATACCATGGAATCCGGTATCTAATAAGTTTTTCTACCCATCCTCTTTTTTTCGTTATATCATCAGATTATTAGATCATCAGATTAATTAGACTTCATTGTCTTCAATTTATGGAATCAAGATGTAGTGTGTAGTGTATAATAAAGAATTTCTTTTGATTGAATGTTACTATGTTACTAATAGGAAGAAATAACTTTGACAGCTTCTACTCGTGTTCTAGCTCGTCTGAGAGCTAGATTTGCCTCAATTGCTTGTCTCTTACCCTCAGCTCTACTCAAGTTAGCTTCAGCTATTTCAAGAGTTTGTTGAGCTTCTTTTGGATCAATGTCAGTACTAATTTCCGCACCATTTCCTAAAATGGTGATCTCATTATTACTTATTCTAGCGAAACCGCCCATAAGAGCCACCGTTAACCATCGGTCGTTTAGCCGTATTCTCAAAAGACCTATATCTACAGCCGTGGCAATGGGGGCATGGTTTGGTAATACCCCAATTTGTCCACTATTAGTAGATAAAATAATTTCTTTCACTTTGGAATCCCAAATCATTCGATTAGGAGTCAGTACACAAAGATTTAAGGTCATTTCTTCAATTTGCTCTCCTCTTCTAAGTTCATAGCTTTCGCGGTAGCTTCATCGATGTTACCCACCAAATAAAAGGACTGCTCGGGAAGACCGTCTAATTCTCCAGAAAGGATGAATTGAAAACCCCGAATTGTTTCTGCGAGACCAACATATTTCCCTGGAGAACCAGTAAAGACTTCTGCCACAAAGAAGGGTTGTGATAAGAAACGTTCAATCTTGCGTGCTCTTGCTACAGTTAAACGATCTTCTTCGGATAATTCGTCCAACCCAAGGATAGCTATAATGTCCTGAAGTTCTTTGTAACGTTGTGAAGTTTGCTTAACCCTTTGCGCAGTTTCATAATGTTCTTCGCCAACGATTCGAGGTTGTAACATAGTTGACGTTGAATCCAAGGGATCTACTGCTGGATAAATACCTTTGGCAGCTAATCCTCTTGATAATACGGTAGTAGCATCTAAATGTGCAAATGTCGTGGCAGGAGCAGGGTCGGTCAAATCATCCG